AAAAGAATTTTCAAAAGTAAATCCAATTCTATTATTTAGATTAAAAGAAGTATATAAATTAAGCGAAATTAAAGAAGAAAAAGATTCCATGATAAGCAATCAGATAATTCACGAATCATTTAATCAAATTGCATCTCCGAGTTCGTCAAATTATTCATTGACGGAAAAAAAAACGAAGGATCTCGCTGATAGAACAAGTAAAATTCGAAATAAAATAAAAAGAATCTCAAAAGAGAAAAAAAAAGTAACTCCAAGAATAAATAATCTTAGTCCTAACAAAACAAATTCTAATGCTAAAAGATTCGAAAAATGGCAAATATTAAAAAGAAGAAATGCTCGATTAATCTATAAATTTCCCCCTTTTTTTAAAATTTTCATTGAAAAAATCTACACAGATCTATTTTTATCTATCATTAATATTCCCAGAATAAATACAAAACTTTTTCTTAAAGTAACAAAAAAAATTATTGATAAATCGATTTACAATAATGAAAGAAAACAAGAAAGAATTAATAAAAAAAAGAAAACTCCAATTACATTTATTTCGACTATAAAAAAGCCATTTGATAATATTAGTAATATTAAAGAAAATTCACGTATTTTTTATGACTTATCCTACGTGTCACAAGCATATGTATTTTACAAATTATCACAAATTCAAATTAGGAACTCGGTAAGATCTGTTGTTCAATATCAAAGAATCCCCCCTTTTCTTAAGTCTAAAATAAAGGATTCTTTTGAAAGACAAGGAATGATTCATTCGAAATTAGCAAATAAAAAACTTCCAAGCTATGAAACGAATCAATGGAAAAACTGGTTAAAAGGACATTATCAATACCATTTATCTCAGATCAGATGGTCTAGATTAATACCAGAAAAATGGCGAAATAGAGTTCGCCAGCGTTGTATAGTTAAAAAGGAAAATTTAAGCAAACGGCATTCATATGAAAAAGACCAATTGGTTGGTTCCAAAAAAAAATCGGAAGTATATTTATTATCCAATGAAAAAAGTAATTTTCGAAAATATTATAGATATAATCTTTTATCATATAAATTTATTAATTATGATAATAAAACGGAATGTTTTTTTTATAGATTTCCCTTTCAAGAAAATAAGAACCAAGAAATTTCTTATACTTATAACAGGCCTAAAAAGGCCTTTTTTTATATACTGAGGAACATCCCTATTCAAAATGATCTAGGACAGGTTGATATTCCATATATGGAAAAATCGGCCGATAGAAAAAACTTTGATTGGAAATTTTTCAATTTTTATCTTAGCCAAAAAGCCGATATTGAGACCTGGATCATTATTGATACCAATAGGAATCAAAATACTCAAATTCCTACTAACAATTCTCAAATAATTTCTAAAAAAAATATTTTTTATCTTATGATTCCAGAAACCAATTCACCAAACCCCCACAAAGGATTTTTTGATTGGATGGGAATGAATGAAAAAATACTAAAGCGCCCCATATCGAATCTGGAATTTTGGCTCTTCCCAGAATTTGTGTTACTTTATAAGGCATATAAAACAAAACCTTGGTTTATACCAAGCAAATTACTTGTTTTAAATTTAAATAGTAGTGAAAATAAAAAGATTAATGAAAAGAAAAAGATTAATTTGTTGATAGCCTCGAATAAAAAGCATCGAAATCAAGAAGAAAAAGAACCCATAAGTCAAGGAGATCGTGGATCCGTTCTCTCACAACAAAAAGATATTGAAGATAATTATGCAAGCTTGGACATAAAAAAGGGGAAAAAGAGAAAACAATACAAAAGCAATACAGAAGCAGAACTAGATTTCTTCCTGAAACGTTATTTGGTTTTTCAATTGAAATGGTGCACAACTTTAAATCAAAGAATGATCAATAATATCAAGGCATATTGTCTTCTGCTTAGACTGATAGATCCAAAAAAAATGACTATAACCTCCATTCAAAAGAGAGAAATAAATTTGGATAGAATGCCGATTCAAAGTAATTTAACTCTTTCAGAATTAATGAAGAGGGGGGTATTGATTGTAGAACCACTTCGTTTGTCTGGAAAAAAAGATGGACAATTTATTATGTACCAAACCGTAGGTATTTCGTTGCTTCATAAGAGTAAGCATCAAATTAATCCAAAATATCAAGAGCAAAGATATGTTTCTAGGACAAATTTGGATGAAACAATTTCACCACATCAAAGAATAAATGAAAATAGAGACAAAAATCATTTTGATTTACTTGTTCCAGAAAATATTTTATCGTTTAAACGTCGTAGAAAAGCGAGAATTCTAATTTGTTTCAATTCAAAGAATGAAAATTATACATATAGAAATCCAGTATTTTGGAATAGAAAGAACATAAAAAACAGCAGCCGAGTTTCACATGACAATAATTATCTTGATAGAGAGAAAAATCAATTAATGAAATTAAAGTTCTTTCTTTGGCCTAATTATCGATTAGAAGATTTAGCTTGTATGAATCGTTATTGGTTTGATACCAATAATGGCAGTCGTTTCAGTATGTTAAGAATACATCTGTATCCGCGATTGAAATTCTGTGAATAATACAATTTTTCTATATATACCCTAAACCCTATTTCTATATACCCTATATATAATCTATATTAATCTATATATAATATAGGGTATATGAAAGTAAACAAATATACAGATCACGTACTTTTCTTGTCTCACATCTCATTCTAGTATTCAATATGAAATGAATTATGAATAATATCTAAATTAGTTTTCCAAATGAATCAATAGAAACTTCTTAATTTTAGGTCTAAATTCTTCGATGCAAAAATGTACCAATCTTTTTCTATTCCTATCTAAATCCAATTTCCAATTCGATTGATTGGTTTGAATTCAGAAAGGAGTTATTTGGATTAAATTATTGTATATACCACATCAAAATTAATGGCATTATTATTACTTATACTTATTACTGATCGGTAAAATCCATATCTGTACAAGGGGAAAGGAGAGTTTTTTATGGTAAAAAATTCAGTAATTTCTATTATTTCTCAAAAAGAAAATAAAGAAAATAGAGGGTCTGTTGAATTTCAAGTATTCAGTTTCACCACTAAGATAAGGAGACTTACTTCACATTTGGAATTGCACAAAAAAGACTTTTCATCTCAGAAAGGTTTGCGAAAAATTTTGGGAAAACGTCAACGACTACTAGCCTATTTGTCAAAAAGAAATAGAGGACGCTATAAAGAATTAATTGATGAGTTGGATATTCGAGAAATAAAAACTCGTTAATTTGAAGCATGATATCATTTGACGAGCTTAGTCTTGATGAGCTTAGTCGTTTAAATTTTGATGAATTTCTTTTTACTTTCAGCAATGCATGGAAGACTGACTCGGGAAAAACTTATGATTACACCAACTACAAGAAACGACCTCATGATAGTCAATATGGGCCCTCACCACCCATCAATGCACGGTGTTCTTCGACTAATCGTTACTCTCGACGGTGAAGATGTTATTGACTGTGAACCTATATTGGGTTATTTACATAGAGGAATGGAAAAAATTGCGGAAAATCGAACAATTATACAATATTTGCCTTATGTAACACGTTGGGATTATTTAGCTACTATGTTTACAGAAGCAATAACCGTAAACGGACCTGAACAGCTAGGCAATATTCAAGTACCTAAAAGGGCTAGCTATATTAGAGCTATTATGCTGGAGTTAAGTCGTATCGCTTCCCATTTGTTATGGCTTGGCCCTTTTATGGCAGATATTGGGGCACAGACCCCCTTTTTCTATATTTTGCGAGAACGAGAATTGATATATGACTTATTCGAAGCTGCTACCGGTATGCGCATGATGCATAATTATTTTCGTATCGGAGGAGTCACTGCTGATCTACCTCATGGCTGGATAGATAAATGTTTAGATTTTTGCGATTATTTTTTAACTGGGGTTGCTGAATATCAAAAGCTTATTACACGAAATCCTATTTTTTTAGAACGAGTTGAAGGCGTAGGTATTATTGGCGGAGAAGAAGCATTAAATTGGGGTTTATCGGGGCCAATGCTACGAGCTTCCGGAATACAATGGGATCTTCGTAAAGTTGATCGTTATGAGTGTTATGACGAATTTAATTGGGAGATTCAATGGCAAAAAGAAGGAGATTCATTAGCTCGTTATTTAGTACGAATCGGCGAAATGACAGAATCCATAAAAATTATCCAACAGGCCCTGGAAGGAATTCCAGGGGGGCCCTATGAGAATTTAGAAAGCCGGCGCTTTGATAGAATAAAAGACCCTGAATGGAATGATTTTGAATATCGATTTATTAGTAAAAAACCTTCTCCAACTTTTGAATTATCCAAGCAAGAACTTTATGTAAGAGTCGAAGCACCAAAAGGAGAATTGGGAATTTTTCTGATCGGAGATCAGAGTGTTTTTCCTTGGAGATGGAAAATCCGACCGCCGGGGTTTATCAACTTGCAAATTCTTCCGCAGTTAGTTAAAAGAATGAAATTGGCTGATATTATGACGATACTAGGTAGTATAGATATCATTATGGGAGAAGTTGATCGTTGAAATGATAATTGATATAACAGAAATAGAAGCTATTCATTCTTTTTTCAGATTGGAATCCTTAAAAGAAGTTTATGGGCTCGTATGGATGCTTGTCCCTATTTTCATTCTTGTATTAGGAATCACACTGGGTGTACTAGTAATTGTTTGGTTAGAAAGAGAAATATCTGCAGAGATACAGCAACGTATTGGACCCGAATATGCAGGTCCTTTGGGAATGCTTCAAGCTTTAGCAGATGGTACAAAACTACTTTTCAAAGAAAATATTCTTCCGTCTAGAGGAGATACTCGTTTATTCAGTATTGGTCCATCCATAGCAGTCATATCCATTTTACTAAGTTATTCAATAATTCCTTTTAGCTATCGCTTTATTCTAGCTGATCTTAGTATTGGTGTTTTTTTATGGATCGCCGTTTCAAGTCTTGCTCCCGTTGGATTACTTATGTCAGGCTATGGATCAAATAATAAATATTCCTTTTTAGGTGGATTAAGGGCTGCTGCTCAATCAATTAGTTATGAAATACCATTAACTCTATGTGTATTATCAATATCTCTACGTGTGATTCGGTAAGACATAAAAATTCCTCCATTTCTTTTCTTTCTAAGAAGAAAGTTAAATGATTTGAATATCTATTTTTTTATTCATCATTAGGTTGATGAATTAAACCAGATAGTTATATGAGTGAAATAAAACGGCTTATAAATTTGCTGTTAAAGGAATTCAATCTCATTTCCTATGTACAAGAATTAAGTGAAAGTAAACATAAGCAGTCAAGGCTGTTTACCCCAAGATTGGCTGATTAGTCATCATGGCTTGAAGCGGGTTTAAAAGATCAATTGTATGGGTTTTTTTCTATACTATTACCATAGAGGTATTACCCTAATGAGAGATTCAAAAAAAAATAAGTGGATGGTTAGGAAGACCAAGATACACAAAGGATTAGTAATGGAGATTCTTTAAATTATCCAATAGGATATTTTTTTATAGAAAAGTAATTCGAATTGGGGCTTTAAGTTGGTAGAAATGATTAAGAAGTACTCCCCATGATTTCGATCCAGAGTATGTTCCTGTCCACTGATTAAGTAAATAACTATCAAAACGAAGAAATCTTTTACTTTTGATAATACGAATAATGCCTCTTTTTCTGAGAAAGGAGAATAGGAACGAAATAAAATTCTTGTTATGTAATGCAATGTCTAAATGCTTTTTCGTAATCGAAAATGAGAAAAAGATAGGTTGAAATATCTATGTGATATTCCTCTAAAAATTATTTTTTTCATTCAAGGGTAAAGTTTTTAATTAACAAAGAAAAATGAAAATTTTTAAAATATGAGATCAATTCCGAAGCACTTTTTTATTATTTTATTATAAATCTAGCAGACAGAATTCCATTAGTCTAATTATAGGCCTTAGGATAAGAATTTGATTCTCTATCGATCTTACAAACACATCAACAAATACATCAAGATAAATAAAGTTGAAAGGTTCTTATATTGATTTGTGACCTATGAGGAGCCGTATGAGGTGAAAATCTCATGTACGGTTCTGTAATAGTGACGAGAACAGTGATGTTATTGTCGACTATGATTATCTAACAGTTTAAGTACAGTTGATATAGTTGAAACACAATCAAAATATGGTTTTTGGGGATGGAATTTGTGGCGTCAACCTATAGGGTTTATCATTTTTCTAATTTCTTCTCTAGCCGAGTGTGAGAGATTACCTTTTGATTTACCAGAAGCAGAAGAAGAATTAGTAGCTGGTTATCAAACCGAATATTCAGGTATAAAATTTGGCTTATTTTATGTTGCTTCGTATCTAAATCTACTAGTTTCTTCGTTATTTGTAACAGTTCTTTACTTGGGGGGTTGGAATCTTTCTATTCCAAACCTATTTAGTCCTGAAATTTTTGACATAAATAAAAGAGGGAAAGTTTTTGTAACAATAATAGGTATCTTTATTACACTGGCTAAAACTTATTTGTTCTTGTTTATTTCTATTGCAACAAGATGGACGTTACCAAGACTAAGAATGGACCAACTATTAAATCTTGGATGGAAATTTCTTTTACCTATTTCTTTAGGTAATCTATTATTAACAACTTCGTTCCAGCTTCTTTCACTGTAAAGGAATAGAATATTCTATTCTTCATAACTTGTCTCAAACAAGAGAAAGAAACCAGTAAACTTATTTATAGATATTCAGATATGTTCCCTATGCTAACTCGGTTCTTGAACTCTAGTCAACAAACAATACGAGCTGCCAGGTATATTGGTCAAGGTTTCATGATTACCCTGTCCCACGCGAATCGTTTACCTGTAACTATTCAATACCCCTACGAAAAATTGATTACATCAGAACGTTTCCGAGGTCGAATCCACTTTGAATTTGATAAATGCATTGCTTGTGAAGTATGTGTTCGTGTATGCCCTATAGATCTACCCGTTGTAGATTGGAAATTTCAAACTGATATTCGAAAAAAACGATTACTTAATTACAGTATTGATTTTGGAATTTGTATATTTTGTGGTAATTGTGTTGAGTATTGTCCAACAAATTGTTTATCAATGTCCGAAGAATATGAGCTTTCTACTTATAATCGTCATGAATTGAATTATAATCAAATTGCTTTAGGCCGGTTACCTGTATCAATAATTGAAGATTACACAATTCGAACAATTTCTTCGAATTTATCTCAACTAAACAATGTATAAAACTCTTGATTCGCAAAACATTTAAAAATTCAAAAAAAATAGCTTTTAGATTTTTTTGCAGTTAAAGGAATGAGGTTTTTGCTTGGTCAATACAAAAGAACGGTTGGTTCGTAAGGGTCGTGGCTTGATTTTCATTTAAAATCAATTTTTATTCGAATAATGTAATATTTAATAATATAAAGATAAAGTTTTAACCTTTGCTTTCGAGAATAGATAAAAGTAATCCTGTACTT